GAATAGATATTTTTTGTTTCCTACTCACACGGGCCCATATCCTTGCTTTTCTATCAATTTCTAATTCCGGTCTTCCTCCCCAATCTGATATTATAGTGCTGGTATAGACAGAAATTCCGTTATGGTCCAATTCCGAACGGTAGTAAATACCGGGACTTTGCAATATTTGATTGATCACAATTCTGTAAATTCCATTTACTATAGAAGTTCCCAGGGAATTCATTAGAGGAATGTTTCCAATAAAAACGGTTTGTTCTTGCATATCTCTACCGGTTTTCCAAATTAATCCCGCGGGTACATATAATTCAGAAGAATGTGTGAGTGATTCATACACAGCATCTCTTTCTTTTATCAAAGGTTCTACCAATTGATATCTTTCCACAAATAATTTAAATTCAATTTCTTGATCTGTATCTTCAATTTTTGGAAACTTTTGAAATTCTTCCGTCAAGCCTTGATTAATGAACCTACAAAATCCCTCAAATTGTATCTGACTAAATCCAGGTATTGTGGACATTCCCTCATTTCCATTCCGGAGCATCTTAATCTTAAGTTTCCTGTTTATCGAAAAAATCCCATTATTGGCCCACTATTCAACGACCCATACGGATCGATTTAGCAAGGATGGAATGTATATTCTGTTTACTGAATCACATGAAATTTTAGCGAACTCCGTATATGTATTTCATACGTATGAACGGAGACGAGACAGAGGAATAAAGACCATTTGATTTTCGACGCAAGTGCGAATTTGCGACAGGTACAAATGGAATGGAAATGAATTGATAAAACATTCCGGGAAAAAAATTATGTCACTTATACTTATGGAATCTTGTATAGATATAGAATATAAAAATAGCATATAAAAATGGATTCAATTTATACCTATTATTATGATATTACGATCAGATTAAGTACCAAAGATTCATGACTAAATGTGCTTTCGATGAATGAGATAAAGACAGAATAATCAGGAGCAGTAGCAAGTTTTTTTTTTTAAATTTAACACATTTTTTTTAATGTAAAAAAAAATTCGAAGATTCCTTTTGTTTGGTATTGGTAGGAATTCAATTTATAGAATAGAATAGGATTGAATTGCATAATCATAAAAGGAGTAGTATTTTTTAAGTACATGTCAATATAGCTATCTATCTATCCGCATATCGCATCTTTTATCGTAATTTCACTTGGACCAACAGGAGTCAAGTCGCACTATATCATAATTCCTATTTTTTATTCAATATATTCAATGCAAAATAAAAGCACGATGATTCTCTATGGATGTACATAAGAGAAAGATTTGACTCGGCATCTGTATAACAATTTCTGTTCTGGGGTTTACATATACATATATATTTTCTTATAATTGAAATTGAAAAGAAAGTTTTTTTATAATGGATACTGATTAGTTGTAATTGGATTTGGTTATGCCATTGAGGAAACACAATTTGGGATACAATACAAATTTAAGAACCGTTCATTACTTCAAAATCAAATAAAAAATAATAACAAATAAAAATAAAGGTTAATGGTTCCAATTTGGATCGGATTTGGCGACATGGCCAAGCGGTAAGGCAGGGGACTGCAAATCCTTTATCCCCAGTTCAAATCTGGGTGTCGCCTGATCAACAAAATACTTAGGATTTATGATCCTACTGATCAAACTTGACAAATTATTGCCCTGCAGAGGCAGAGGCAACGGACTAGGTCTGTCGATACTTGGTTTTTACAATCTATAGTTCTTTTATAGAACTAGACTTAAAATTTTTTCTTCAAAATCGGGTTCTGGCTGGGTTCTGGTTAGTGGCCCAAACCGATACCCATAGCAATGAGATAATGCTTACTTATTCTTATTAATTCCAGAACTACGAAAGTAAGAGGTCGGAAATCTTGGGATTCAAAGGTTCCTAAAGGAGATTCCATTTTTGTTCCTAGGATTGAAGAAGAGATTATACCAAAGGCTATCAAGACTTCCTAATTATCTTACACTACCTAGACTAAAATAAGTAGTTCTACAGACTCCGTTTGGAATTAAATTAGATAGACTGATAGGAAATTGATTTAGGAGTTGTAGAAAGGACTGAAGATACTTTGTATCCATACTTATGAGAGACTCCGAGTACTCAAACATTCCATCAGGATGGTTGGTCGGTTCTTATCTTATAGAATCACAGAGTAAAAGTGAAAAAAAAATTCTTTGCTTGTGTCGGGAGATTACAAAAAATCTATGTAGTAGTGATGTTTTCCCATTCTTTCACAGAAAGAAAGACAAGTAAGGCTTAGATCAAAAGGTATCCGATGGATAGTTATCCATCTTGATAGTAAATTTTGATGTCTTTTGCGTATGAAAGAAAAGAAAGGTAACAAAATAAACAATAGGTCTTACTATTCCCACATGTTCTATTAGGATAGGCTAGGAGCATTCCTTTGCTATTTTTAAGGAAAAGGTGTGTGTATCACATTTGTACTTAATGCCTTCCAATTCAAAATTCGACTAGAAATACTATAACGAATTTGTTACGAGTGAATTCATTAAATTGATTCATCAATAGCCTTAAGTCAAAATACTATTTTGACTCTGCGCTATTGAATCCACTATGATTATTGATCAATAATGGAATAATTCCTTCATTCATAAAAATAGGAGACATAATTCACATGGATATAGTAAGTCTCGCTTGGGCTGCTTTAATGGTAGTCTTTACATTTTCTCTTTCACTCGTAGTATGGGGAAGGAGTGGGCTCTAGGGATACTACTAATTGATTGAGTAATCGATTGAGTAATCGAATTGGATCAATTGTTTAATTGATCGTTTTGCGAAGCTTTATTTTCAAAGCTTCTCTTTCCAAATTATACAGGACTACAATAATGAATAATGATCATTCGATCAAATAATGAATGATTACTAGAATTTAGTTGTATTTCAAAAAAAAATCTACGCATGATAGGAAATTTTTTCCAACCGAATTCGTCCTAAATATTAAATTTTGATAAACTAGCTCTTACCAAAATTATGGATATTACAATGAGAAAAAACCAATTCCGCGTTTTTTCTTTATTTATTTCCCTCTTTCTTTACTTTCACTGTTCTAATAAAAAGTCGTTCTGCTATTAGATTACGACTAGATTACGACGATACAGACGTTCTACTGGAAATGACTCGTGGTTGTCCAAAGAGGTTCTACACATAATAAAATTCGATCTTTCTTCCGCTGAGCAATCCACCACATATCGTACATTTCACATTTAATTTGTTTTCCAATTTCACATTAACTCTTAAAAAAAATATTATGCTTTTTTGACGCATCTCACGTCATGTTTAAGCATGAAAAATGGGTGGGGTACCCTTTATTTTACTAATCCACTTCTTCTCTAAACCTGAAGAAGTTACCATAGAATTTCGTAGATCATCTGTTAATGGTTCAATCAATGACTTCTTGGGATGGGAAATCAAAAAAAATTCCTTGGTTTTGTTTTCTTTTGCTATAGTATATTCCCATACTATTCTTCCTCCATTTATTCTTTCGATGGATCTCGGGACCCATATCTAAAATTCTAAGAAACTTAGGAAAGAGTTAGAAGAAATGGCCTTACATTATTTTGGGTTGATCGAAATCCAGTGATGTATCGAAAAAAAGAAATAGAATTAGACTGCTATTTCGATGTACTAATCAACTATTTAGATGTACATATACATACATATTGATTGTATATTAAACCCTCTATTTAGATAAAGTCTAGTTGTATACAATACAACTATATATCATATATGATACAACCATATATGGTTGATACTATCATAGTATACAATATTCGATAATATACAATACTCTCTAGTGTGGTAGAAAGAACTATCTATAGTTCTTTCTACCACACTTTATGATTCCAACCAGATCATTTCATTTAAAACTCAGAATTTTTTTTTAATCCCTTTCTTTCATTTCTTCAATGATTGATAAGAACTAATAATTCAAGTTTGATTCAAATTAATCATTTTGACTGACTGTTTTTACGTAGATAATAAGTAAAAAAGCAGTAGGAACTAGAATGAACAGTGCAGTAGCAATAAATGCTAGAATATTGACTTCCATAATCTTATTGTCTCGTTTTTTTATTCGTCGCAATAACTCGGGATGTAATCCCATAGAGATTATAAATTTGATTCCTGTCAATTCAATGGAATGAATTGCATCCTGATGATACTGAATCGGATCAATATTATGAATAACAATATATGATCTATCAAATCGATTCATTGTCGAGAATTGAATAGGATAACATAGGGAGATCCTTTATCCATATTAACTCCGAAATGACATTTTTTATTGGATCAGGAATCCCATTGCATTTTTAATCCTTTTCCACTTTTTTTTTCTATAACCTACCGCTTTCCTTATCTTATACAATCTTATACAATTATCCTTCTTTTTTCTTATACTTATACATATTTTACATATTTTTCTTAGACTTATACATACAATTATGAGGTATTATATGATATGACCGATATTCTATGGGTCATACACAGATCCAAACAGTAATGGAAAAAAGAAGAGATTAAATAAAAAGGATCTAATCTAATATTAAAACAAATTTACGGAAAAGGGTCAGTGCTTGGTCTTTTCTTTTATTTTTTTAGTATCCTCTTTCTTGGATTTGGACTGGAACACATACATAAAAAATGCAGTCGTCAATTTGCATTAGAATTGTTTCTAATTAGTCATTGAAGATACACAAACAAAGTCGGATCTATACAAGGTGTGGTTTAACCTGAAAAATACTCTGTCGAGGTAATTCTGTTAAGTTCATTGTCTATCGTACATTAAACGACGACTACAATAATACAATTTTTGTATGTTCTCCCGGTAAAATATGGACACTTTACTCCATTTCATGGATCAAGAACAATCGAAAAAGAAAGTAAGACAAGGATGGTATACTTAATATAGTAATACCACAGATTGTACTAATCCACATATGATGTGTCTCTCCCTTATCAAAGGGTAGTAGTGGAAAAAAGGGAAATTCCCGTACCCGTATTTATCTGATGATAACGGCGAAAAGAAAAAACAGAAATAAAGACCCCCACTGGGGGTTAGATCTTGCCTCCTGCGCCCCTTTTCCATGAAAAAAGATAGATGAATTGATCAATTCATCGGATCCTAGTTCGGGACTGACGGGGCTCGAACCCGCAGCTTCCGCCTTGACAGGGCGGTGCTCTGACCAATTGAACTACAATCCCAGCGAGGTGTATGGCATACATGTTCTTGATGGAATCATAAGAACATTATATTCGTCGTATTGTAAGAAAGACACGAATGATATACTGATATCATATCCACATATGATATGCACTATAGTGAGAGGGACACAGAAGTGAGAGTGACACAGATTAAGTAATTATTTTATTGCTAAAAATGGATAATCAATCTTTCAATGAGAAAAAAGATTAGTTTTCTTTTCATGATACTTAAATTTCATGATACTTAAAAAAATCAAATAAAACTGAATTTTAATAAAGTATCATGAATCTAGATCGTTAGAAAGATCAGAACAGAAGGACTGACCAAAATATGGATAGAGGAAAAAATAGACTCTTTCTCTTTATTTCTACGGATCCGGCATTTCCGTTTATGGAAGACAAATTGGTTATATCATATTCATGTAGCGGTGAATTATTGGGCCGAGCTGGATTTGAACCAGCGTAGACATATCGCCAACGAATTTACAGTCCGTCCCCATTAACCGCTCGGGCATCGACCCAGGAAGAATTCATTCTAGGCTGATTAATAATCTATGATTAACTTCTTTTCATAGTACCCTACCCCTATATCTTTCTTTCATAGTACCCTACCCCCAGGGGAAGTCGAATCCCCGCTGCCTCCTTGAAAGAGAGATGTCCTGAACCACTAGACGATAGGGGCATATACGCCCGACCGTCATCATACTATGATGATAGTATGAGCAGTTTTTTGGAATTGTCAATATAATCTAGTCAATATAATCTAATGGTATAACTAGATTCAAAGAGTCTTTCCTACTTTTATGTTATGATTTCATAGAATTTTTTTATTTGATGATTCATGAAGGAACTATCCCATACATACTATTTATAATGAAAAGAGGTCTAGAATTATAATGAAAGGGGATATAGGATTCCTTCAGTTCAGGCAGTGATTTGCTTGGTCTGACAGAAAAAAAGATTAAAATCTTATTTAATTGATTTTCTTCAATTTGAATTCATTGTTTCGTTTAGTGTTCAGATAAAATATGCCTATCACTATCTCACACTAAACCTGAAAAGTCAAAAAGGATATAAAATTTCTATTTTATAAGAATTCGATTCAGGGTACGAATCTCCTCATCCCATGATTCAAGAAAATATCTTGAATCTATTTTGATGTCGGATTAGTACATCGTTCAATCAAGTGATTGTTGTTCTGATGCATCAGTAAACGTAAACAAGTAGGGTTGGTCCTGACCTGAAACAATTCACTGCATTTATTTTTGATCAAATTTTATTTTTAATCAAAAATAAATTTACCCATTTTGGGGATAAATCCGATTTTTTGTTCCTGAATGAGCTCCTATGTATATATGTATATATTATATTTATATACATATATACATATATATACATATATACATATATGCAGTAAACTCATAATAGAAAATGAAAATGGTTAATTCATGAATTGAATAAAACGGCCCCTTTAACTCAGTGGTAGAGTAACGCCATGGTAAGGCGTAAGTCATCGGTTCAAATCCGATAAAGGGCTTTTTCCACTAAACTCAAGTTTTAGACTTCATTTTTCAGCGAAAAATATCTCGATTTTTTTCTCAAAAAAGAAAAGGATAATCACCATTATAATGAATTATGATTATTCAGAGTTCTAGTTAGGAAGTTGAACATTTAGTCATTATCATAATGCCTAATTGCACTTATTACTTATTAAGAGTAGTCTACCCGTAGTAACATAGTAGTCCGTTTCATGTCTCATTATTCCAATTTTTTGTCCTGGGATATAACAGAAATATTCTAGAATATTCTAGATATCTAATTCCTCTTATTAATCGCCAAACCAAAGTGTTCTTTTTTTTTCCATTGTTCTTATGAAACCCACCATCAAATTCGAAATAAATAAAAAGTAAGTGGACCTGACCCATTGAATGATGACTATATCAGCTATTCTGATATTTAAATTCGATATAGATGAAATTATACAAGCGGATTTCTTTTTATTTCCTTAGACCACGCAAAGCAAGAATTAGTCGATATTTATGATTTAATCTTCTTGTTTGTTACTGGATGCGCCATAGGAATAAATCGCTATTCTTTTCCGCTACATAGAAAAGTTGATTTCAAAAATTGATTTTTCAATATCTTTCCTTGATTTCAGAATCAGATATTGTTTTGTTCTTCCGCCACGCCAATGCAATAGAGAACGAATGCGAGAAAAGGACTTTCATTTCAAGTCTACCATTATTTAATATTTATT